CAGGTATGACTGGCATAACATCTACAATTGGGTTCAAAAAAGCATAGGCCTCGGGCAATTTTCCGAAGAAAAAACTACTTGAATAAAAGGCAGAATTAAGACAGATACAGATCAAACTAAAGATATTAAGCATAAGAGACATTTTGTTCTTGGAGATAATTGCATTTTTATTGAGTTATTAAAGGTTAAAGGGGGAAAATTAAAGTATCCAAAAAATCCTTCTTTTTTTTTGAATCCACCCAATCAAAAATCCTCCAATTCTCAAAAGAGAATAGAAGAAATCATACTTTCATACAATATCTTAATTGAATTATATCTAATGATCAATAAATTAAGTTTAAGACACGTATTAAAATCCTAGTAACAATCTAAATATCTATAATCTAGATTAGATTGGAGTTGACAAACAATGAATACCAATATTATTCTTTAGTAGTGTCGAATAGAAATCTAAATGGGGCGTGGCCAAGTGGTAAGGCAACGGGTTTTGGTCCCGCCATTCGGAGGTTCGAATCCTTCCGTCCCAGAGCATATTCATTATTTTAGAATAGAATAAAGATTTTTTTGAATGGGGTTTTGTTTAAAGTCCAATATTAGATGGAATATGTCTCTTGCTTCTGATTTTTATCTTTTATGTATGAATCATATCTTTTTTACATTTACACAAATTGAATTGAATCAAGTTCAAATAACACATTGATTTTCTATTTTATCAATATTTTAATTTTCAAGGATCCTATCTATTATTCCCTATCTCTTAAACGAATTATTTATGAATTTTTCTATAGATTTAGGAATTCTAACTATTTTGGTACTTGGTACTGATGAAATTTATTCAAACTCAATAGGATTGATTCTCTTAAGGGGTTAGACTAAAATAAAAAATAGGAGCACCTTAATCTTAATCTGGACTTGTTTGTTTGGGTTTGTACCTAGTCAACCCACATCCCGGATCATAATTCCCATTTTGATTTCTGCTATGCCCATTATTCTCGGCGGGCGAATACATTAACCGAAGGTATTAAAATTTCCGAGTCTGCCTGAATTGCATTAACAAAAATCAAGTTCTATTTATATATTATATATATATGATATGGAATTATATATCTACCATATGTATATGGAATTATATCTACCATAAGTATTTCGCGTTCGTCTCTAATGAATAATTGTAAATTTATGTAACACTTGAGAAGGCGATGCTTTATATCTTTTATTCACTTTCTATTCTATTATGGCAAAATTAGATTAACGAAATCTTGCTGAACCCCACCCCACAAAAATACATATAAAATGAGGAAATGTTTAGCGTATATGTATGTATACTTCTATTCTATTTTTGTCAAAAAGGTTTTTGATCCCTTCAATTTGAAAATTTCAAATTGTTAACCTATTTAATCTATTATTAAATTCTTTTAAATTTCTTCAGAAAATTCTTTATCGATATATATAGCTATATATAGGATTTCTATTCTATATTATAGAAGTTATAGAATAAAGAGGTATAGATTACGATGTCTACGAACCGATGACTATTCATGATTCCATAATTGAATCAATTCCATACTGGTTCCAAATTAAAGGAATGTTATGGTAAAACTTCGTTTGAAACGATGTGGTAGAAAGCAACGTGCGACTTGAAGGACATGATCCATTGTGGATTCTTTCTTATATCCACCATTTTCGGAATGAAGGTGCCCTTGGCTCGACATCAGTCGGTAATCTAAATAGTCCACGATGGAGCTCGAGTAGAAAGTATTAATTCATTTCTCAGGACAAGAATCTAGGGTTAATGCAAATCAATAAATTGGAACAACTTCGTGAATATATCTTCGATATAGAAATTGAAGGGATCCCATTCGAGCAAGTTTCCAATTAAAAAGGCAAATTTGTTGGAATTAATCAAACCCTTTCGATCCAAAGTGTATCACGGGGAAATCTATCGTCCGTAGGATTCGGGAAATCACAAAAAGGGGTATGTTGCTGCCATTTTGAAAGAATTTAAAAGCACCGAAGTAATGCCTAAACCCAATGATTTAAAACAAAGATAAAGGATCCCAGAACAAGGAAACACCATTTGAATCGTCTCACTAACTGGGCCAGATTAAGAATCTAAATCGATTTTAACCGAGACAAACAAAAAAGGGGTAAAAGACCACTCAATAAATGAAATTACCTAACTTAATTATTTGAGAGTTATCTAACTTGAGTTATGAGTACGAACGGTTTCTTTTTCATTTTCAGGAACAAAGAAGCAAAAAAAAAGACTTAAATCACTTAAATCATAGTCGAATTGATTTGATGATCTTAGGGAACCTTTTGGCATTTATGTCATTTATTAGAATTCCATACCATAGATAAAACTTCAAATCCAATTCAGTTTTCTCGAGCCGTACGAGGAGAAAACTTCCTATACGTTTCTAGGGGGGATGTATTGTTCATCTACATCTATCTCAATGAGTCGTCTATCGAATCGTTGCAATTGATGTTCGATCCCGAA